TTTTTTTATTTTTTTAAATAATTTAAAGACATATTTTGAGAAAATTTAAAACATAGCTGAAGATAATAATAAAAATATGTTATTATAAATTAGATTATTTAATATGACCATAGAACAATAATATTTAATAGAAAAATATAAATAATTTGATTAATAGGAGGATTTTTACGTGAAAATAGCAGTTTATGGTAAAGGTGGAATTGGTAAATCAACAACTAGTTGTAATATTTCTATTGCTTTAGCAAGACGTGGAAAACGAGTTTTACAAATCGGATGTGATCCTAAACATGATAGTACCTTTACCCTTACAGGGTTTTTAATACCAACAATTATTGATACTTTACAATTAAAAGATTATCATTATGAAGATGTTTGGCCCGAGGACGTTATTTACAAAGGTTATGGAGGCGTTGATTGTGTAGAAGCAGGAGGACCGCCTGCAGGAGCTGGCTGTGGAGGCTATGTTGTGGGAGAAACTGTAAAATTATTAAAAGAATTAAATGCTTTTTATGAATATGATATTATTTTATTCGATGTATCAGGTGATGTAGTTTGTGGTGGTTTTGCCGCTCCATTAAATTATGCTGATTATTGTATAATTATAACAGATAATGGATTTGATGCATTATTTGCAGCTAATCGTATCGCTGCTTCAGTCCGGGAAAAAGCCCGTACACATCCACTTCGATTAGCAGGACTAGTAGGAAATAGAACATCAAAACGAGATTTAATCGATAAATACGTAGAAGCTTGTCCAATGCCTGTGTTAGAAGTGTTACCTCTTATCGAAGATATTCGAGTATCTAGAGTAAAAGGCAAAACATTATTTGAAATGGTAGAATTACAACCTTCTCTTAATTATGTTTGTGATTTCTATTTAAATATAGCAGATCAAATTTTATCACAACCAGAAGGGATTGTGCCAAAAGAAGTTCCAGATCGAGAATTATTTAGCTTACTATCTGATTTTTATTTAAATCCTATTGGTGAAAATCAGGGAGAAAAAAAGCATAAAGAAAACTTACTGGATTTTACAATAATTTAAAATTTAATCTATTTTGTTCATTAGTTAAGGAATTATATCTATGTCAAATAAAATATCTGAAACTCTCACTTTTGAATGCGAAACAGGTAATTACCACACTTTTTGCCCTATTAGTTGTGTAGCTTGGTTATATCAAAAAATTGAAGATAGCTTTTTTTTAGTGGTAGGTACAAAAACATGTGGTTATTTTTTACAAAATGCTTTGGGAGTTATGATTTTCGCAGAACCTCGCTATGCAATGGCAGAATTAGAAGAAGGAGATATTTCAGCTCAATTAAATGATTATGAAGAATTAAAACGACTTTGTCTTCAAATTAAAAAAGATCGAAATCCAAGTGTTATTATATGGATTGGTACCTGTACCACAGAAATAATAAAAATGGATTTAGAAGGCATGGCACCCAAACTAGAAAATGAGCTTAGTATACCAATTATAGTAGCAAGAGCAAATGGACTAGATTATGCATCCACCCAAGGAGAAGATACTGTTTTAGCTGCTATGGCACATCGTTGCCCAGAACAAATTTTATTAAGTGAAAGAAAAAAAGTAATACAAGATTCAAATATACAAAATTTATTTTCTTTTCTTTCTCTTGAAAAAAAAGAAGAAACAGCTAATAAAAGTAAAAATTTTGAAAAATTAAAAAAAAATCCTCCATTAGTTCTTTTTGGTTCTTTACCTTCTACTGTAGCTTCCCAACTTAGTTCAGAATTAAAACGTCAATCTGTTCAAGTATCGGGATGGCTACCAGCTCAAAGATATACTGACCTTCCTTCTTTAGGTGATCAAGTTTATGTATGTGGTGTTAATCCATTTTTGAGTCGTACAGCAACAACTTTAATGAGACGCCGTAAATGTAAATTGATAGGAGCACCTTTTCCTATTGGTCCTGATGGAACGCGAGCTTGGATTGAAAAAATTTGTTCTGTATTTGGAATTAAAACCGAAGGTTTAGAAAAAAGAGAAGAACAAATCTGGGAAAATTTAAAAGATTATTTAGATTTAGTACGCGGAAAATCTGTTTTTTTTATGGGAGATAATCTTTTAGAAATATCATTAGCTAGATTTTTAATTCGTTGTGGAATGATTGTTTACGAAATTGGTATTCCTTATTTAGATAAACGATATCAAGCAGCTGAATTATTATTTTCACAAAATACATGTAAAAATATGTCCATACCTATGCCACGTATTGTTGAAAAACCTGATAATTATAATCAAATACAACGTATGCGTGAATTAAAACCTGATTTAGCAATTACTGGTATGGCGCATGCAAATCCTTTGGAAGCAAGAGGAATTAATACCAAATGGTCTGTTGAATTTACTTTTGCCCAAATTCATGGTTTTACAAATGCAAGAGATGTTCTTGAACTTGTTACCCGTCCTTTACGGCGTAATAATAATTTAGAAAATTTAGGTTGGAGTAATTTAACAAAAAAAGAAACAAAAAATAAAATTTAATTAAGTATTTTACTTTTTAATAATTTATTAGAATCAAATAATTACGAAATTTAATAAATTATTTTTTATTCAGTTAATTAACTGAATAAAAAATAATTTATTAAATTTCACTTTTTACTTCTTTTATCTCCAACAAAATTAAATTAACTTTTTTATTTTATCCCACTTCTATGCCTTCAAGGAAGAAACTATTTTATTATGATAACAAACATTCCCTTACAGCTTTGTGTGCTATGGGCTTCAATATTATCATGGATAAATATTTCAAGTCCGTTGATTTTATTTGGACTATATTATGGATTTCTTACAACACTGCCTATTGGCCCTTCTCAAATTTTATCTATACGAGCTTTTCTTTTAGAGGGAAATCTAAGTGGTACTATAGCTCTAAGTGGTTTAATTTTAGGACAATTAATAATATTTTTATCAATATATTATTCACCTTTTTATATAATATTAATAAAACCTCATACAATAACTTTACTAGTTCTACCATATATTTTATTTTATTGGTATAGAATTAAAGACCTTTTAGATTATCAATCTCTACGTCCCATAGGTTCAATTAATGATCCTCGACTTTATAAAGTATTTTTTGATAGTTTTATTTTTCAATTATTAAATCCTGTTCTTTTACCAAGTCCTGTATTAGCTAGATTAGTTAATCTTTTTTTTTTTCGCTATAGTAATAATTTTCTATTTTTTTTAAGTTGTTTTTTTGGTTGGTTAAGTGGTCACTTTTTTTTCTTGAATTTCATAAAAATACTTTTAGTTCGTATCGAACAAGATTCACCTGTACTTTACCTTTTAGTAAAACGTCTTATTTATCGAACATTTAGCATCTTTATTTTAGCATATTTCCTAATATATTTAGGCAGAGCTCCAGTACCACTATTTACTAAAAAATTAAATGACGAATTTCAATTTAATCAACAATTGAGATTTTCGTGGCTAAATAAACCCTGGCCTACCTTCTTTTTTGATCATCGTCGATGGAATCGACCATTACGCTATATTGAAAATAGTCGATTCAGTAATAGAAGCCCCGTAAAAAAAAAAGTATCACAATATTTTTTTGATATATCTATAAATGATGGAAAACAAAAAATATCTTTTACAGCTTTACCAAGTTTGTCTATTTTTGAAAAAGATTTAAGAAATTATTTGAATATTTCAAAAAAACCTGTTTTATCTAATAATTTATATACAGATTGGATTGATAGGAAAAAAAAAAGAAAAGATATTTTATATTATGAGTTAAAAAATAGACTTGAAGCTTTAGATAATGGCTTTTTTATAAAAGACGTTATAGAAAAAAAAACTGGTTTATCTAATAATGAAGGAAATAATTTAACAAAAAATTACGACCCTTTTTTAAATGGATCCTTTCGAGGAAAAACAATAATATCTAAATCTCCTTGGCTTTTACTAGAAAATCTTTATGAATTCAAAAAAAACAAAAAAATATCATATTTATCAAAAAAAGAAAATAAACTTAAATTTTGGATTTCTAACCAATGGAGAGAATTAGAGCGAAAAAATTTACCATTACCTTGGGAACCACTAAATAAAGATGCACGTCGCATTTTAATTTTACTTATCCAAGGATCGAAAAATAAGAAACTTGAAACGAAATTACAACAAATTTACTTTTCAGAAGAGCAAACGCTTTTTAATCTAAATAAACAAAGCACTTTTTCAGATTTAGTTACAAAATCAGATAATAAAAATTTTTTAAATAAAAAATTAAGTAGAACATCCTATTTTAATTGGGAACTTGTTTTAAATTTATCTACGCGACAAAGAGCTTTATATTTTAAACAATTAGAACAAGAGAAATGGCAAGTACTAGAACGCTCTTGGAAAAATCTCTGGTTAAATAATTTAAGTAATGTTAATCAACTAAATAAAATTATTTTTTTATTAAAAAAAATATTTTATTTTAATAAAAAATTTCGACTTCAAGAAATTTCGAAAGAAATGCCACGATGGACATCTAAATTACGAAATGATAAATTCGATGTTATAGCTGGTGGAGTTACTGATATTCGTCAAAGAAAAGTAAAAAATTTAGGATATCTTATCAAAGGAAAAGATAAAAGAAGAAAAATTGTAAGACGTTTTTCACAACAATCTGATTTTCGTAGGAAATTAGTAAAAGGTTCTATGCGTGCTAGAAGACGAAAAACATTAATATGGAAAATTTTACAACTTAAAACACATTCTCCGTTTTTTTTACGAATAAATGAAAAACATATTCCTTTCGAATTTTCATTAAATAAATTTAATTTAATTTATATAAAAAATATTTTTAAAAACCCTATAGAAAAACGAAAACAAATAACACTTTTTTCAACTGGAAATGATACTGGAAATAATATTAGTATAAAAAAAACAAAAGCAGATCGTCTTGCAATAGCAAATAGATGGGATTTTCCATTAGCGCAGTGGGGAAGAAGTTGGTTATTGATTATTCAATCACATTTTAGAAAATATTTAGTATTACCTATATTAATAATATTTAAAAATATTATTCGTTTAATATTATTTCAAACTCCTGAATGGAGTGAAGATTGGGATGAGTGGAAGAAAGAAATTTATATAAAATGTACTTATGATGGTACTGAAGTTTCAGAAAAAGAATTGCCCGAACAATGGCTTAGAGATGGTCTTCAAATAAAAATTATATATCCTTTTAGTTTAAAACCTTGGCATAATTTACGATTTAAAACAAATAAAGAAAAAAATATATTGAATTCTTTAAATAATGAAGAAAAAATTTCAAATAATTTATTGAATGCTAATAAAAATTTTGTTAAAAATAGAAAAAAAAAAATTAATTATAGTTATTTAACAGCTTGGGGTTTTCAAACTAATGCACCTTTCGGAGATATTAAAAAGAAGTCTTCATTTTGGAAACCAATTCGTAGAGAATTGGTAAAAAGATGGAAAAAAAATATTTTATTAAAATTTAATAAAATTTATTTTAATTTTTTGTTTCTAAAAAAAAAAATTACTATTAATTTTGTTAATACTAAATTAATTGATAGAAAGTTGGAAAAAAAAATAAAGTTAGATACTAAAATTATAAATAATTATGAACTTCCTTTAAATCATGATGAAAATAATAAAATTTTAAAGGAACAAATTACATCGAAATTTAACAAAAATATTTTATCAGAAAATCAAATTAAAAATAAATCTAAAATTTTGATAAATATTAAAAAATTAAAAAAATTGAAAGATTTAAAAAAATACAAAATTAAAGAAATAACTGAAAAAAGTGGCTTTGATAAAATAAAATTTTCTAATAAATTAGAAAATAAAAATAAAATATATATTAATAATAAAAAAAAAATTATTGAAATTAGATACAAAATTCGAAAATATTGTAAAAAAAATATTGAAATAATAAAAAAATGTTCATATTTAATAAGAATAAAATTTAATAAAATAAATAAAAATGTTTTAAATTTATATATTTATTTTATTCGGTTTAATATTAATTTAATATTAAGAATTAAACAAAATTTAATAAAAAAAAATTGGAATTTATCAAAAATTTCTCAAATTGATTATAAAAAAGATAAAATTAGTTATGAATATGCAAATAACTTTAATCAAGAAAATATTTTGTTAATGTCTCAAGCATACTTATTTCATAAAATTTGGCAAACAAAAACAGTAAACAAATATAATTTTAAAGATTTATTAAAAAATTGGACATTAAATTTTATTTTGAAAAAAGAAATAAAAAACAATTTAAAAAAAAAAGGAATTTTTCCTATAATAGAAGTCGAAAATTTGAAAGAAAAAAATTTGAAAAAATTGTTACAAAATTTTGATAGATATAATATATCTTCACAAATATGGTATACGATAATACCAAAAGAATGGAAAAATAAGGTTACTCATCAATGGATAAATAAAGTAAAAAAAGACTTTAAAATTTCAGAAAAACAAACAAAAATTTCAGTTTTATCTAAAAAAAAAAATTTTTCTTATAAATTAGGTATAAATACTTTATTAGAACAAAATAAAAAATTAAATAAGCAATATCAATCTAATTATTTATGTTATAGTTATCTTGATTTTGAAAAAGTACCTGATTTTATGAAATTAGCAAAAAACAAAAAAACTGTATTTAATAAAGAAATTTTACAAACATTAGAAAATAAAAGAAATATTTATATTAAATCTAATTTAGTTCTATGGTTAATTCCACCATTTATAGAGAAAAAAAATGTAACTAAAATAGAAAAACTAGACATACCTAAAATTTCTTTATTAAAGCAAAAAAATAAAAAAAATATTCAAAATAAGAAATTACTTCGCGAAAGAGAGCGCCACCAAACTATTCGTCAATGGAAATGGAAATCAAAAAATGTAGAAAAAAAATTTAAAGAACTAGGAGATATGGCTTCTCTTATGACTTTTATGCAAGATCAAGAAAATTTTATTTCACTTTCTGCTAAAATGCGTGAAAATTTAAATTTATTTCGTCTTCTTTTTTGCAGAGATGTAGGTATAAATAAATTAACAATTAATTCTGAACATCGTATACCACGTGTACTTGATGATGAAATTTTAATGTATAAAGTAGTAAGTGTTTTTTTTAAATCAAAAGTAAGATTTAAAAAAGTTTTAAATTTTAAAAGTTTAAATGAATCTACATCACGAATAAATTTTTTTCAAAATAATATAAAAACAAGTTTTAAGTTAATTAATCTTGAAGATATTATGCTTTCAAGACATTGTAAAGAATTGAAAGTATTAAATCTTTTATATTTAAATAAAGATAAAACTTCTAATTTAGATAAATCTATCGTAAAAAAAAATGAAGAAAAACTAATAAAATTACATAAAATTCGGGATGAAAATCAAAGTTTGATAATTAAACATTTTCTTTGGCCTAGTTTTCGATTAGAAGATTTGGCATGTATTAATAGATTTTGGTTTAATACAAATAATGGGAGTCGGTTTACTATGTTAAGAATTCGTATGTATACTTAAAAGTTTTTAATTGTTGAGAAATTCTTGGTTATAACCAAAAATTTCTCATTATTTCTATTTTTTATAAATTTATTTAAAAATTTAAGTTTTTATTTTTTTTTTTTACTTATAATAATAAAGAATAAAGACTATTAATTAACTATAATCTATTATTAATTATTTTAAAATAATATAATTTAGGAGCAGTACTTTTATGTCCAAAAAACTATATAGTGATTCATCACTATTTTCTAAAGAACAAACAGGATCTATGGAATTTCAAATATCACATTTAACTAATAGGGTTTTAAAACTGACAGATCATTTAAAATGGCATAACAAAGATTATTCATCTCAAAGAGGCTTATGGAAAATCTTAGGAAAACGTAAGCGTCTTTTAAGTTACTTATCGCAAACAAATTTAACAAGTTATGAAAATTTAATAAATAAATTAAATATTCGTAAATTAAAAATTCGTTAATTTTTTTTATATTTTTAGCTATTTTTTTATAATAAATGAAAAGGAGCGTCATATATGACCATGCTTGCTATGAAAACAAAATCCATGATAGTAAGTATGGGTCCTCATCATCCATCAATGCATGGTGTTCTTCGACTTATGATCACTTTAGATGGAGAGAACGTTATTGATTGTGAACCTATATTAGGTTATTTACATAGAGGTATGGAAAAAATTGCTGAAAATAGGACAATTGTTCAATATCTTCCGTATGTTACACGATGGGACTACTTAGCTACAATGTTTACAGAAGCTATAACTGTAAATGCACCAGAGAAACTGACAAATATTCAGGTTCCAAAAAGAGCTAGTTATATCAGAATTATTATGCTGGAATTAAGTCGTATAGCTTCTCATTTATTATGGCTTGGACCTTTTATGGCTGATATTGGTGCACAAACTCCTTTTTTTTATATCTTAAGAGAAAGAGAAATGATATATGATTTATTTGAAGCAGCTACAGGCATGCGAATGATGCATAATTATTTTCGTATTGGAGGAGTTGCTGTTGATTTACCCTATGGCTGGATAGATAAATGTTTAGATTTTTGTGATTACTTTTTACCCAAGGTTGATGAATATGAAAAGCTTATTACACAAAATCCTATTTTTTTGAAACGAGTAGAAGGCATAGGGATTATTGAAAGAGAAGAAGCTATAAATTGGGGTTTATCCGGACCTATGTTACGCGCTTCAGGCGTTCAGTGGGATCTTCGTAAAGTAGATCATTACGAATGTTATGATGAATTAGATTGGCAAGTACAATGGCAAAAAGAAGGTGATTCATTAGCTCGTTATTTAGTACGCATTGGAGAAATGAAAGAGTCCATAAAAATAATTCAGCAAGCGTTAAAATCAATTCCTGGAGGACCTTACGAAAATTTGGAAGCTCGACGATTTCAGCGAGGAAAAAAATCAGAATGGAATAATTTTGAATATCAATTTATTAGTAAAAAACCTTCTCCTACATTTAAACTACCAAAACAAGAGCATTATATTAGAGTAGAAGCTCCTAAAGGAGAATTAGGTATTTTTTTAATAGGAGATGATAGTGTTTTTCCCTGGAGATGGAAAATTCGTCCACCCGGTTTTATTAATTTACAAATTCTTCCTCAATTAGTAAAAGGAATGAAATTAGCAGATATTATGACAATATTAGGTAGTATAGATATTATTATGGGAGAGGTTGATCGTTAACATGGTTTTTACTACCAATCTTAAAGAACAAGTTATTAATTTTTTCTATTCGTTAAGTTTATCGAAAGAATTTTTTAATTTAATATGGGTCACTTTTTCAATTCTTATTCTTTTGTTAGCAATTACAATAGGTGTATTAGTTTTAGTATGGCTAGAAAGAAAAATATCTGCAGGAATACAACAACGTATTGGACCTGAATATGCTGGTCCTTTAGGAATAATTCAAGCTTTAGCAGACGGTTTTAAATTATTATTAAAAGAAGATATTATTCCATCTAAAGGAGATATTTTATTATTTAATATTGGGCCGGCAATAGTTGTTATACCAGTATTTTTAAGTTATTTAGTAATTCCTTTTGGTCATAATATTATTTTAGCTGATCTTAATATAGGTGTTTTTTTTTGGATCGCTATTTGTAGTATTGCCCCCTTGGGACTTCTTATGGCAGGATATGGATCTAATAATAAATATTCTTTTTTAGGTGGTCTTCGAGCAGCAGCTCAATCTATTAGCTATGAAATTCCTTTAGCTTTATGTGTATTATCTATATCTCTACGTGTGATTCGTTAAAATAATTTTTCAAATTCAATTTTAGTAAATAAGTATTTTTCTTATTTTAACTAAAAAAACTAAATTGTCATATGGGTCAAATAAAACAGCTTTTCAATTTGCAGTTATAAGATTTAATCCCATCCTCTATATACAAGAGTGAAAGCATGCAAAACAATTAAAAAATGTACCCCAGGTTCAGATTAGTTATTGAGACCTGATAGCGGGAGCAAAAGATAAAATATATGAAAAATTTATTATTATATTTTTATTCTATACATAATCGAGCAAAAATAAATGGTTAGAAACACAAAAATACATAACAGATTAGTATAAAACAATTTTATAGATAACCAAAATTTATTAAAATACAATAAGGATTTAGCATTAGTAGAAATGGGTAAAAAGTATTTCCTTATAAAATCAATCTGAAGTATAGCCCTCTTTATTAAAAGGAAATGACTATTAGGAACGAAGTAATCCTTTTACAATTCTCATTTAGAATATAGTAAAAATAATTAGAGTTAGTACTAACAATAGTTTGTAAAGGCTGAGATAGATTCCAAAGCATTTATTACTATAGCAAACAGAATCTCAGTGACTAAATTAATAAAATTTTTTTTAATAATAAAAATTATAAGATTTTGATTAACATAACCATTGAGGAGCCGTATGACGCTAAAGTTTCATGTACGGTTTTGAAATAGAGATATTAACAGTAATGTTAAATCGACTATAATTATCTAATAGTTTAAGTACCGTTGATATCGTCGAAGAACAGTCAAAATATGGTTTTTGGGGGTGGAATTTATGGCGTCAACCTATTGGTTTTTTAGCTTTTTTTATTGCCTCTCTAGCAGAATGTGAAAGATTACCTTTTGATTTACCAGAAGCAGAAGAAGAATTAGTTGCAGGTTATCAAACAGAATATTCAGGTATAAAGTTTGGGTTATTTTATGTTGCTTCTTATTTGAATTTATTAGTTTCTTCATTATTTATAACAATTCTTTATTTAGGTGGATGGCATTTTTCTATTCCATTTATATCAAATTCTAATTATTTAGAATGGAATTTTAATATTGGAACTAGTCAGATTATTAACGTAATAATAGGAATTACTATTGTATTAATCAAAGCTTATTTATTTTTATTCGTTTCTATTATGACAAGATGGACATTACCTAGAGTAAGAATGGATCAATTATTAGATCTAGGGTGGAAATTCCTTTTACCTATTGCACTAGGTAATTTATTATTAACAGCTTCTTTTCAAGTTCTTTTATTATAAATATTTTACTTTATAAAATTATTTAATCTTTGAAAAGACATAAAATAAAAAAATATATATGTTTAAAGGATATCTAATAATATGTTTACTATGTTAAATAGGCTTCAAAACTATAGTGAACAAGCAATACAAGCAGCACGGTATATTGGTCAAGGTTTTATAGTAACTTTAGACCATATGAATCGTTTACCAATAACTATTCAATATCCTTATGAAAAATTAATTCCATCGGAACGCTTTCGTGGACGTATTCATTTCGAGTTTGATAAGTGTATTGCCTGCGAAGTATGTGTTCGTGTATGTCCAATAAATTTACCTGTTGTTGATTGGGAATTGAAAAAAGAAGTTAAGAAAAAACAATTGAAAAATTATAGTATTGATTTTGGAGTTTGTATATTTTGCGGAAATTGTGTTGAATATTGTCCGACAAACTGCTTATCCATGACTGAAGAATATGAACTTTCAATTTATGATCGTCATGATTTAAATTATGATCAAATTGCTTTAGGACGATTACCTATTTCCGTAATCGAAGATTCCACAATTCAAACTATTTCAAATTTAAATTATTTATTTGAAGGAAATAGAGAAAGTTATTCAAATTTAAAAAATATTACAAATTTTTTGGATTAAATTAAAAAAAAACTTTGTTTATATGTAAATATATTTATATATATTATTTTTTGAGTTAGTAAATCAGAACAATAGAAAAAGGATTTAAATTTATTGTGAATATAATTGAATTATTTGAGCCACTCCATAAAACTATTTTTTTTCTTTTAGAAATAGGTGTAATATTCGGAAGTTTAGGAGTAGTACTACTTAATAATATAGTTTATTCAGCGTTTTTTTTAGGACTAGTTTTTTTTTGTATATCTCTCTTATATTTTGCATTAAATGCCGATTTTGTAGCTGCCGCACAAATTTTAATTTATGTAGGGGCTGTAAATGTTTTAATCGTATTTGCTGTAATGTTAATTAATAAACCACATTCTTTAAAAATTTGGCCCTCTTGGACTATAGGCGATAAATTTACCTTTTTAATTTGTTTGATTCTGTTTTTATTATTAGTTACTGTAATTTCAAATACACCATGGTTTAATATTACTTTAATTACAGAATCAAAAACTTTATTAGAAATTGATTCTACAAAAAATGTTCAACGTATTGGCTATCTTTTATTGACCCAATTTTTATTGCCATTTGAACTTCTTTCTATACTTCTTCTGGTTGCTTTAATAGGCGCAATTGTTATAGCCCGTCGAGAAAATTTGATTAGAACAAAGGATAAGAAAAAATTACAAATAGAAAAAAATCCTAGAGCTTTTTGATATTTTTTAGTTCATAAGGAGATTCTTTAATGCTTGAACATGTACTTAATTTAGGTGCTTATCTATTTTGTATTGGTATTTTCGGATTAATAACAAGTCGGAATATGGTCCGAGCACTTATGTGTATAGAATTAATTTTTAATGCTGTTAATATAAATCTTATTACTTTTTCCAATTCTTTTGATACTCAAGAAACAAAAGGTGAAATTTTTGTTATGTTTATTATAGCTATTGCGGCCGCTGAAGCTGCTATTGGATTAGCCATTGTTTTAGCCATTTATCGTAATAAAAATTCAACTCGTATTGATCAATTTAATTTATTAAAATGGTAATTAACTTACTTAGTTAGTAAAAAATGGCTCCATTTTTTTAATTAATATTAATTTTTTTTTGATTAAAAAAAAAAATTTTATATAATAATATTATATTATAACTTTACTAAATTTAAGGCTTTTAACAATATATTGGAGTTTAGAAAATTAATGGCACATTCAGTAAAAATTTATGATACATGTATTGGTTGTACCCAATGTGTAAGAGCGTGTCCTACAGATGTATTAGAAATGGTACCTTGGGATGGATGTAAAGCTAATCAAATTGCTTCTGCTCCTAGAACAGAAGATTGTGTTGGTTGTAAACGATGTGAATCTGCTTGTCCAACAGATTTTTTAAGTGTACGTGTTTATTTAGGAGCCGAAACTACTCGAAGTATGGGCCTATCATATTAAGCAAAAAATAAAAAAAAAATTTAAGTCTTTTTTTTACCCATACTCAAATTTTTGAGTATGGGTTTTTTTATTTAAAGTTTTTTTATTTTTATTATGAGTAATTTTCCCTGGCTAACTATACTTGTTCTTCTACCTGTATCTGCAGGTTTTTTAATTCCATTATTTCCCACCAAAGGAAATAATATTATTCGATGGTACACCTTAGGTGTTTGTTTAATAGAATTTCTTTTAATCACTTATGTATTTTGTTATCATTTCAAATCTGATAATCCATTTATTCAATTAAAAGAAGATTATAGTTGGATTAATTTCCTTGATTTTCATTGGAGAGTCGGAATTGATGGTCTTTCAATTGGACTTATTTTATTAACAGGTTTTATTACTACTTTAGCTACTTTAGCCGCTTGGCCCATTACCAGAAATCCACGATTATTTTATTTTCTAATGCTCGCAATGTATAGTGGTCAAGTAGGATTATTTGCTTCTCAAGATATTTTACTCTTTTTTTTTATGTGGGAATTAGAATTAATTCCAGTTTATTTACTTTTATGTATATGGGGAGGAAAAAGACGATTATATGCTGCTATAAAATTTATTTTATATACAGCTGGCGGTTCCATTTTTATTTTACTGGGAGCTTTAAGTATGGGATTTTATGGTACTAATCAATTAACATTGGATTTACAAAATTTATCTAATAAATCATATCCTATAGAATTAGAAATAATATTGTATTTAGGATTTTTTATTGCTTATGCTGTTAAATTACCAATATTTCCTTTGCATACTTGGTTACCAGATACTCATGGAGAAGCACATTATAGCACATGTATGCTTTTAGCTGGAATACTTTTAAAAATGGGAGGATATGGAATAATCCGAATTAATATGGAATTATTACCTCATGCTCATTCTATTTTTGCACCGTGGATCATAATAATAGGAGCAATTCAAATTGTTTATGCAGCACTTACTTCTTTCAGTCAACGTAATTTAAAACGAAGAATTGCTTATTCTTCAATCTCCCATATGGGTTTTGTACTTATTGGTATTGGTTCTATGACAGATTTAGGTCTTAATGGAGCTATTTTACAAATGATTTCTCACGGATTAATTGGTGCTGCACTTTTTTTCTTAGCTGGAATAAGTTATGATAGAACACGGACCCTTTTCCTTGAGCAAATGGGAGGAACAGCTATTTATATGCCCAAAATATTTACTATGTTTAGTAGTTTTTCAATGGCATCATTAGCATTACCTGGAATGAGTGGTTTTTTAGCAGAGTTTTTAATTTTTTTAGGGATAATTATTAGTCATAAATATTCTTTTAGTTTCAAAATACTTATTACAATAATAGAAGCGATTGGAATAATATTAACTCCTATTTATTTATTATCTATGCTACGTCAAATGTTTTATGGATATAAATTTTCTAAATTTTTAATTTTTTCTGAGATAGATGCAGGACCACGCGAAATTTTTATTTTAATTTGTCTAATTTTTCCCGTTATAGGTATTGGTATTTATCCCAACTCAGTTTTATCTTTATGGAGCAGTAAAGTAAATTTTCTTTTATCTAACTTCATTTTTTAAATTTAGATAAAAAAAGAATATTTAATCTCATGAAAACTTTATTGTAATAAATTTTTTTTATTAATTAAATTTATTTCAAATAGTTAAACGATATAAAAATATTTTTTCATTTAACTATTTGAAGTTAATTTAATTTTTTAACTTTTAATAAATTATTTAAATTATAAAATATATTCTATTTTTATTTAATAGATTTTTATTTAAATACCGCCACTCGGACTCGAACCGAGATGCGTTAGCACTGCTTCCTAAGAGCAGCGTGTCTACCAATTTCACCATGGCGGCTTATTAAAAATAAATATAACATAATTTATATTAAAAGGTCAATCTTTTTTATAAAATAAAACAATATATAAATTATTTTAGACTAAATTAAAAAAAAAATTAATGGAGCATAGCGTAGTTTGGTAACGTACCATCTTGGGGTAATGGAGATCGTGGGTTCAAATCCCGCTGCTCCAAAAAAAATTACAAAATTTGTAAATTTTTTATTTTAATATTTAAGATAGTTTCATTTATTTTTAACTAAATGAAACTATCTATTTTTTATTAAATATATTTTTATTAAATGTTTTTAATTTTTTTTATAACAAAATTTAATTTTATGTTAAAGTAGTTACTTTTAAAATTTATTACAAGTTTTGTCTTGAAAGATATATTTTTGTACTTATATAATTAATCTTTATTTATTAAAAATTTTATAGGATATTATTTAGAGGGCTTAGAATTTTTTTCATTTGTTATGTAATAAAAGCTTTTTGAACGACCTGTTAAAATAGATTGAGCTAATGAAAAAGCTTTTAATCTAGCTTGATTTGCTTTTTCTTTCCATATAGTTTCACGAATTTTTTTTTTCGACTTAGAAGTACGTTTTTTTGGAACTGCCATAAATAAAAACTCCTTTTAATTGTAGATTTTTAACTTTTTTTTTTCATTTATATTTAACTTCTTATTCCCAAAATTTTTTTATATTTATTTATTTATACAATTCTTTTCCGTCTAAACAAATAGAATCTACAACAAATCGAGCTGAAATTTGTCTATGCCCAAATTTACGTCGTGTCTTTTTTTTCGAATTCATTTTATAAACAGTAATTTTATTTTCAAGATGTGAATGTAAAATTCTTCCTTTTACTATTGCATTTTTTAACCAAGGTTGTCCAATATTAATAGTAGTTTCATCACGAATCATTAATACTCGATAAATTAATATTTTAGTATTAGAACTTAAATTTTTTGTTCTTAATGGGGCAAAATGACGAATATCATAAAATCTTCCTGGTTCTACTCGGAGTTGTTCACCTCCGGTTTCAATGATGGCATACATATTCATTATGAGATTTATTGTAAATAAGTAAATGAGAAAAAAATTATTATAAATTAAAAAAAAATGACAAATTAATTAAATCTAATAAATAAAATAATTAAGTTTAATTATTTTAATTTTTGTAAAACGTTTATAAAAGAAATTTTTAATATTATTAAAAATATATCTCTTAGTTTAGAAACTATATATAATATCTTATTACTTTAATAATAATAAATAACTTTTTTTAATTTATCTTGTTTAATAATTTATTTTTTTTTAATTTGTAAAGTAATTCTAATTAATATTTTTAATAGGTAGGATAAAAATCCTAAACTTTTTCTTTGTTTTTAAGTCTATTTTTTTTCTTAATCTAGTTAATTATAAACTAGAAATTAAAAAAAAATAAGATTTTTTATTATATAAAAAATTTATTTATGGAATTTATATATCAATTTATTTGGATTATACCTTTTCTTCCATTTTTGACTTCTATTTTAATAGGATCAAATTTGCTTTTTTTTCCAAAATCAACGAAAAGTCTTCGTTCTATATGGGCTATTCTTAGTATAGTAGTATTATTTATAGCTATGATTTTCTCTTTTACTATTCTATGGCAACAATTTACTAATAATACTATTCATCAATATTTATGGTCTTGGATTTTTAATAAACAGATTGATTTTAAAATAGGCTTTTTAATTGATCCCCTTACTTCTATTATGTTAGTTTTAATTACTACTGTAGGAGTTCTTGTTATGATTTATAGTGATAGTTACATGTCCCATGATCAAGGATACGTAAGATTTTTTGCATATTTAAGTTTATTTACGGCTTCAATGTTAGGTTTAGTACTTAGTCCTAATTTAATCCAAATTTATATTTTCTGGGAATTAGTCGGAATGTGTTCTTATTTATTAATAGGTTTTTGGTTTACGAGACCTAGTGCAGCTAATGCTTGTCAAAAAGCTTTTATAACAAACCGTATAGGAGATTTTGGATTATTATTAGGTATTTTGGGTTTTTATTGGATAACTGGCAGTTTTGAATTTGAAACTTTATTCAAACGATTTAACGAATTACTTATTAACAATGAAGTTAATTTATATTTTGCTAGTTTATGTGCCCTTTTTTTATTTTTAGGGCCAATTGCAAAATCTGCTCAATTTCCGCTGCATGTATGGTTACCAGATGCTATGGAAGGACCAACTCCAATTTCTGCTTTAATACACGCTGCAACTATGGTAGCTGCTGGTATTTTTTTAATAGCTCGATTATATCCTCTTTTTCAAGCTCTACCTTATATAATGAATATTATTTCTTGGGTCGGAGCAATAACCGCTTTATTAGGAGCTACTATAGCTCTTGCTCAAAAAGATCTTAAAAAAGGTTTAGCTTATTCTACAATGTCCCAATTAGGTTACATGATGCTAGCTTTAGGTATAGGTTCATATCAAGCAGGTTTATTTCATTTAATTACACATG